TTTCTAAATCGAGTCAATGCATAGGAAATGAATGCATTGCCATGCTATTCCCTAGCGTATATCGAAAAAAGTATTTGGATTATACCAAATAACTTATTCTACTGGATTTTATGGAGCCTTTTAGTGGCATGCACGGCATGATCGGGTTTAATCATAGAAAAGATTCTCTTTTCTTTCAGCGAACCCACCTACTCTTTCTATAGAGGCTTACAGGGTGGGTGGCACAAAGACACATTCATTCGATTTCAAATTAATTGCAATGCGGCGGATAAAAGCATATATCCGCATGGCCCAATCAATAGTTCAAGTCACACACTCCCATAATCCATTTCATTTTTAGAGAATTCACTTCAACTATAACTATTGGTATCAAATAAGTAATGCAATGTTGTAAAGTTGAAGAGAAATGTCCAAATACCTGTCTTATTCTTTTCAAGAATCCCTATTTGTATTGTAGCAATGAAATTTTCTTGTTGCGCCCCCCCCCCCAAGCGAAAAAAAAAAAATGATTGGATTCCGAATATCTATGATTCCTCTTTTTTATAAAGGACCAGAAATCCCTTGCTTGCGTATCATTAAGAAATGCATTAACATAAAAACAGCGGTAAGAAGGGGTAATACAAAAGTGTGTAAACTATAAAAACGCGTCAAAGTAGATTGTCCCACACTAGCACTTCCGCGCAATAACTCTACCAAAGGAGCTCCTAGTACAGGAATAGCGTCCGGTACACCTGTTACAATTTTGACTGCCCAATAACCAATTTGGTCCCGGGGTAAGGAATAACCAGTTACACCAAAAGATGCAGTCAATACACCCAGAATCACACCTGTAACCCAAGTCAATTCGCGGGGTTTTTTAAAACCGCCGGTAAGATATACACGAAATACGTGCAAGATCATCATTAGAACCATCATACTTGCTGACCAGCGATGGACTGATCGGATTAACCACCCAAAGTTGGCTTCGGTCATTATGTATTGCACAGAAGAAAAAGCCTCAGAAACAGTAGGGCGGTAGTAAAACGTCATAGCAAATCCGGTAGCTACTTGTACTAAAAAACAAGTAAGCGTAATTCCCCCTAAACAATAAAATATGTTGACATGAGGGGGCACGTACTTACTCGTTATATCGTCCGCAATCGCCTGAATCTCGAGGCGTTCTTCGAACCAATCATATACTTTATTGAGATAGGTAACCCAAAGCTAGGGACCCCCCCTCCGAGAACTGTATATGAGAATTTCATCTCGTACAGCTCAAACAAAAGAACCCCAATACTGTATTGGTTCAAACGGATATGGAATCGAAAGTTTGAAACGCACAAACCCTCTAATTCAGTCTTCTCTGAAGATAGGAAAGGGTCAAAATCCGAAAGCCCTTCTTGTGGTGTGTGTGGTTAGAATGCCAAAAAATCAAGCCGGCTTGCGCATCTTTATGTTGATCGTTAGGAGCCTCTTGAATCTTCTCTTTACCTATTTCTTTGTGTTTTTTCTTTTCGTTTTTTTGTTTTAGTTGTGTATAATTGTCATTTTTTTTTTGTATTGTATGAATGTGTCCTTTCTCTTCTTTTCTTGATTCTTTTTTCTAGTATATAGGAATTCTCTTGTTAAGACCCTATGAATTGATTGAAACCTCAGACTCATACTAGAACCGCGATGATTCCACAAACCCTGCACTGCAATTCAACCTAAATCCAGGGATTCCATGAGTAAGAACCGTGGGATCATCACTTAGTCAATGAGTCGCTGAATGGATAGAATGACTAAAAAAAAAAGAAACTGATTTTTGCCCTTTCCCTTTGATCAAAATAAGGGTAAACAAGAATTTCAAAGAGGCAAAATCTTTCTATTTTTGACTTGAATCCTTTTGATTCCGGTCCGGCTTCGAGGTCTAAATACGAAGTATGAATCATAGTTATAATACTTTGCGATCTTCATATATTCCGTGCTCCGGATACTCGAATAAATAGAATATCCGACGAGGTAAAAGCACCTATCTCAAGATGACAGACCTGTTCTCTGTATACTATCAATAGGATCAATTCGAACAAGTCACACACTCATATTCCGAAAATACAGAAAGAAACAAATTCCGCGATCGAACTGACCAAATAGACTTTTTTAAAATCCTAGAACTAAACGCTTCACTTTGTATTGAAAGTATTGAATAACTAGGACTTTGTTATTTTTCTGAATCTAATTCTAATTCACCGAAATTCCGTCCAGTAAAACGGAGGAATTGTAAATCTCCAAAAGGATGGATAGGAAAATCGCAAATAGAGCCATTGCGACACCCATCAAAGGAGTAGTTCCCCAACCTGGAGCTACTTTACCATATTCCGAATTCAATGGTTTCAATAAACTCCCCACATTGGTTCGTCTTGGACCGGATCTAGAACTATCCTCAACTATTTGTGTGTCCATATATCCTATTGTTTTGTATTCATTGAGATCGGTTGACTTTGTATACCATTCGGTTGTAAATAAATGATCTTATCACAGA